GTAAATGCTCAATACCCAAGTAGGCTTATACAATTGATCATTATCAAGATCAAGTGCTTTCTGGGTCGTCTCAGACCTTGCGATTGACATTTCTCCCAAAAATATCTAGAACACAAAGGGTTTACTTGTTACTAATATAGTCTAACCTCTGTTCTTCTTTAGATCCCCTGTTTCACTCCGATAGTATCGTCACTCGGGTCGATGCAGAGGAAATGAATGCATTTCTATACTATACTAAGTAAGTGAAATAGCTAAAAGATAATCTGGATCATGCCATATCACTTAACTTAGTATACTGGATCTTACGGAGCCTGTTCATGCACGGCATGATTTTTGGGTCTGATCATAGAAAAGATTCTCTTCAAGCGAACCAGCCTATCCTCTGTATGGGGCTTACGCGGTGGTTGGAACAAAGACACATTTTTTTTGAATTCCAATGTGGCAGATAACATATATCTGCATGGCCTAATCACTAGTTCAAGTCACACACTCCCATAATCCATTTTCTCTTCGGAGAATTAACTTCAACTATTCGTGTCAAATAAATAACACAATATTGTGATTGTGGAGTTGAAGGAAAATATCCAAACCATGTCTTATTCTTTTCAATAATCCATACTTGTAGCAATGAAATACTCCAAAATTGAGAACTGAGTGATTACAAATATCTCTGATCTTTTCTATAAAGTCTATAAAGGACCAGAAATCCCTTGCTTACGTATCATTGGGAAGTGCATTAACATAAATACGGCAGTAAGAAGGGGTAATACAAAAGTATGTAAACTATAAAAACGAGTCAAAGTGGATTGTCCCACACTAGCACTTCCGCGTAATAATTCTACCAAAGGCGATCCTATTACAGGAATAGCGTCAGGTACGCCTGTTACAATTTTGACTGCCCAATAACCAACTTGGTCCCAAGGTAAGGAATAACCAGTTACACCAAAAGATGCGGTCAATACACCCAGAACCACACCTGTAACCCAAGTCAATTCGCGAGGTTTTTTAAATCCACCGGTGAGATACACCCGAAATACGTGCAGGATCATCATTAGGACCATCATACTTGCCGACCAACGATGAACTGATCGGATTAACCAACCAAAGTTAGCTTCAGTCATTATATATTGAACAGAAGCAAAAGCCTCAGTAACGGTCGGGCGATAGTAAAACGTCATAGCAAATCCCGTAGCTACTTGGACTAAAAAACAAGTAAGGGTAATTCCTCCTAGACAATAAAAAATGTTAACATGAGGAGGAACGTATTTACTAGTTATATCATCTGCAATCGCCTGAATCTCGAGACGTTCTTCGAACCAATCATAGACTTTATTGAGATAGGTAACCCAAGAGGACTCCCCCTCTGAGAACCGTATATGAGAATTTCATCTCATACAGCTCAAACATAAACACCTCAATACTGGTTGAAACAGATATAGAATAAATAGAAGGTTTGAAACTTCTTACTAGTTCTAGTTTCTCCTTTGCTTCAATCTTATCTCTTCTCTGAAGATATGAAAAAAAAAACCGAAAGCTTTGTGGTGATAATGCCAAAATATCAAGTCGGCTCATTCGTCTTTATATTGCTTTATATAGATCGTTACAGGCCTCTTGAATCTTCTATTTCCCTATTTTGTTTTCTTTCGTTGATTTATTATTTTTATTTGTGTTTAATTTAATTAATTTTAATTAATATGTCTTTGTATTTATTTATTTTTTATAGGAATTCTCTTGTTAAGACCCTATGAATCGATTGAAACCTCAGATTCATACTATAACCACGATGATTCAATAAAACCTTAAAGCTAAGTCCAATGATTCTCTGAGTAAAAACCATTGTATCATCACTTATTCAATGAATATTAATTAAATTAATAGATATATATCATAAAATGACTGAAAATCAAAAGAAATAGTTCGTCTTAAACTAAGCAAAGCATAAAGAGGCGTTTGAAAGAAGAAAAATCTTTCAATTTATACAATTTATACTTAATTCTTTGCATTTTTTTTTAGTCCGGCCGCGGGGTCTGAATATTAAGTATGAATCATAGTTTAAATATTTCGTGCTCGATTTCATATATTCTGTGTTTCAGATAATAGACTAAATATCCGACGCGATAAAACACATCTCTATGAAGATGGCAGACCCATTCTCTGTACTATCAATAGGATCAATTATAACAAGTCACACACTCATATTCCGAACTACAGAAACAAAGAAATTCCGCGGTCGAACTACCAAAATCAAAATAAATATATAAATATGGGCTAGAAATCCGAGCCCCCTAAAGGATTCACTTTGTATTGAAAAGCTAAGACTTCACAGTTCTTGTGATCTTCTAATTCATTGAAATTCCGTCCAGTAAAACGGAAGAATTATAAATCTCCAAAATAATAGATAGGAATATCGCAAATAGAGCCATTGCGACACCCATCAAAGGAGTGGTTCCCCATCCAGGCGCTACTTTACCATATTCCGAATTCAATGGTTTCAATAAACCCCCTACATTTGTTGATCTTGGACCAGATCTGGAATTACTCTCAACGGTTTGTGTAGCCATAAATCCTATTGTTTTAATTAAGATCTGTTGACTTTGTATACTATTCCGTTGTAAATAAACGATCTTATCATAGATCCATTGTGGTCTTGAAATTATATAATAATGGAAACAGCAACCCTAGTCGCCATCTCTATATCTGGTTTACTTGTAAGTTTTACTGGGTATGCCTTATATACCGCTTTTGGGCAACCCTCTCAACAACTAAGAGATCCATTCGAGGAACACGGGGACTAGTTCTAGTTAAAGTACTAAGCCTCCCAATATCGGGAGGCTTAGTACTTCAATTGATAAAATGAAAAATAATTTATTTCACCTTTTTCGTTGGAACTTTAGGGGGTTCTCGAAAAAAGATAGCGAAAAAAATTATCCCTAGAGTCGAGACTAAAAGGAATGTATAAACCAATGCTTCCATAGATTCGATCGTGGTTTACAATTATAGCTTCCATACCTGTTTATTTTCCTACCTAAAGAAAGAGCAAAAGTCAAAGAAAAAAAGTCGATTCGAAAGATACGATAACAATGTTATATTATATCAGACTACTTGTCTTTTTGTAGTTGGATCTCCAAGTTTTTGGAATGCGCCAAATTCTACTTGAGCATCCAAATCTGGGTCAATACCAGCAAAAACATCTCTGAATAAGGTTCGAGCACCATGCCAAATGTGTCCGAAGAAAAAGAGCAAAGCAAACGAAGCATGTCCAAAAGTAAACCAACCCCTCGGACTGCTACGAAAAACACCATCAGATTTCAAAGTAGCACGATCTAATTCAAAAATTTCACCCAATTGAGCGCGTCTAGCATATTTTTTAACAGTAGCAGGATCACTATAACTAACTCCGTTAAGTTCGCCGCCGTAGAACTCAACAGTTACACCTACTTGTTCAACACTATACTTTGATTCTGCCCTTCTAAAAGGAACATCAGCTCTAACAATTCCGTCTCCATCTACCAAAACAACTGGAAATGTTTCGAAAAAGGTAGGCATACGACGTACAAAAAGTTCACGCCCTTCTTTATCTCTAAAGATGGGGTGTCCTAACCATCCAACAGCTATCCCATCCCCGTTGTCCATTGAGCCCGCTCTGAATAACCCCCCTTTTGCCGGATTATTCCCAATGTAATCATAAAAAGCAAGTTTTTCCGGAATTTTAGACCAAGCTTCTGAGAAACTTTGATTTTCAGCGAGTCCAGCACTAACTCTTCTATATATTTCTTGCTGGAAGTATCCCTGATCCCATTGATACCGAGTGGGACCAAATAATTCGATGGGGGTAGTTGCTGAACCATACCACATAGTTCCAGCAACTACAAAAGCAGCAAAAAAGACAGCAGCGATACTACTGGAAAGGACGGTTTCAATATTGCCCATACGTAATCCTTTGTATAGACGTTGAGGCGGACGAACACTAAGATGAAATAGGCCCGCTAATATGCCCAATGTACCCGCTGCAATATGATGAGAGGCTATTCCGCCCGAAACAAACGGATCAAAACCTTCCACACCCCACGCTGGATTTACAGATTGTACTTTTCCAGTTAGTCCATAAGGATCGGACACCCATATTCCAGGGCCATACAAACCTGTTACATGAAATGCGCCAAAACCAAAACAAGCCACCCCTGAAAGAAATAAATGAATTCCAAAAATCTTGGGCAAATCCAAAGACGGTTTTCCTGTACGTTCATCAGTAAATATTGCTAGATCCCAATACACCCAATGCCAAATAGCTGCTAAGAAGCACAAGCCAGAAAACACAATATGCGCTCCGGCCACACCTTCATAACTCCAAATGCCTGAATTCGTTACAGCCCCCCCTGTGATACTCCAACCACCCCACGAATTAGTTATTCCTAAACGAGTCATGAAGGGTATAACGAACATACCTTGTCTCCACATTGGATCAAGAACAGGATCAGAAGGATCAAAAACGGCTAATTCATATAGAGCCATTGAACCGGCCCAACCAGCAACCAGAGCTGTATGCATTATATGGACAGCAATCAACCGACCGGGATCATTCAATACAACGGTATGAACACGATACCAAGGCAAACCCATGGAAATACCCCTTTTTATCAAATTAAAGATAAAGACTATGTAACTTTATTGCATTTTAAAAACGATACTATGGACCTCCCCCCTTCAGTGGATTCTCTCCGAGCAGGAGAGAATATTTGTTCTCTTCTGCTGGCAATAATCAAACAATTCTGTTCGTAGGAACAAAGAGAAGCAGATCTATTCTATACCCGATAAGCCCCAATACGCAATGGTGGGTTGAGCCCATTTTCTATGAGTGAATCCATCCATACTTAGTCATCATTCGAAAGACCTATTTTTATTAGTTACTTTATTAATTCTGTCTTCCTTTCTTTCCATGGCTAAAATGAATAACGGCCAATTTTTATGAAGACAATTAAACCCATTATTACGTTTCCACATCAAAGTGAAATATAGTACTTCATTTTTTGTTAATGCCTATTGGTGTTCCAAAAGTACCTTTTCGAAGTCCTGGAGAGGAAGATGCATCTTGGGTTGACGTATAGTGCGGCTTGTCAGATATATTGGGTCATATGGGATTTCCCCGTTCTCTCCCTCGATCGAGATATCCCTTGTTTCACCCAATCAATTTATTCAAAATTTGGCGCGTGAGGTGCAATTAGATCCGTTTTGGGGGGATCCAGATTAATATTACCATCTCAATCAAACTTATTTATGGTTGGCTTGGTTGGACCAAGAAAATGAAGTATCCAGGCTCCGTTTAGAAAAAACCCAATTAGTAATAGATCGGCGATTACTACTTGTATCATAAACGATTTTATTATTAAATTAGAAAGAGGGGTGATCTCAAAGTGTTAATTAATCGAATAGAATAATATGCGGAATACCTCAACTATTTGACGGAAGAAAGGCATCAAATGAATTCAAAAAAGAAGTGGTATTGGGAGCATTTATCCTATATGTGCAAATAGAAATCGGGGAAATCTTTACCTGGAGTAGAGCATAAACCTAAAAAAATGGAAGGGCCCCTTCAGGAACAAGAAAATTACATCGTAATTTGGCGATGAAACAATATATCAATGAGAAGTTTGTTTGATAAGTGTAGTGAATTTCGTATTATAGGTTATAGGAAAACGAGCAAAAACTTATCTTTTTTTTTTTGAAGAAAAAGGGTTCCTTTGTTAAAAGTTAGATAGAACCTACTCTAAGCCAAAATAAAGGGGCTGGAATCTTATACATTGATCTTTTTTCCGCGATTTTTTGAACCGTATGCCTCAAAAGGTGCATGTACGGTTCCTAAGGGATAGTTTTTTATCCTAATCAACCGACTTTATCGAGAAAGATTGCTTTTTTTAGGCCAAGAGGTTGATAGTGAGATCTCAAATCAACTTATTGGTCTTATGGTATATCTCAGTATAGAGGATGATACCAAAGATCTCTATTTGTTTATAAATTCTCCCGGAGGATGGGTAATACCCGGAGTAGCTATTTACGATACTATGCAATTTGTAAGACCAGATGTACATACAATATGCATGGGATTGGCCGCTTCAATGGGATCCTTTATCCTGGTCGGAGGAGAAATTACCAAACGTCTAGCATTCCCTCACGCTTGGCGCCATTGAGTTTTTTATTTGAAAGAAAAAAAGACTATGCCTTAGCAGGAATATAAAGTAATAATAGCATGGCACTTCGAATTTGATATGAGAAAACTCTCTTTTTTTTTTTACATTAAATTATGTATCGTAAAGAGTAGTATGAGATAATAAGATATTCCGAATTTTATCTTGGGGTAGTCCATTTAAGCGGCACAAACTTTTTTTTTGTTTTCACACCGGAAGCGTTTTAACAATATTTATTTTTTTATAGAAAAGATTCATTTTTTGCCTTAGCTCAAAAAAACTTTGGGATTGCTGAATCACAGACGAAATAAATATATAAAGCAACGGAACCATCATAGTATTTTTTAACTCCCCCGAAAGGAAGGGTGGTAATTGGATCATTTACCGATCTGCGTCTGATAGATCCTAGATTTTCTCTTTATTGGCTGTAAGGTAAAAGTAAATTCCATTAGAGAGCCGTATGCACTGCACAAAAAATGCCCGTACGGTTCTTCAATTGTTTTTTTTTGTTTGCACCTCATCATCCTGCAAGATAGAGAAACCATTTATTTATCATCAGGGTAATGATTCACCAACCCGCAGCCTCTTTTTATGAGGCACAAACGGGAGAATTTATCTTGGAAGCGGAAGAACTACTGAAACTGCGCGAAACCATCACAAGGGTTTATGTACAAAGAACGGGCAAACCCTTATGGGTTGTATCCGAAGATCTGGAAAGAGATGTTTTTATGTCAGCAACAGAAGCCCAAGCTCATGGAATTGTTGATCTTGTAGCGGTTGAATGAAGGATTTCGCCGAAATCCCTACTATTGTTGTGTTGAGATTTTCTTTATATTCTTACCGGGTTTTCTATTAAATATAAATAGATTAAAAAAAACAAGCGATTCATAATCATCCGGTTAGGATCGATCTCAACCAGCCTATTATGTATACGATACAGCATGCCAACCATTAAGCAACTTATTAGAAATACACGACAGCCAATAAGAAATGTCACGAAATCCCCCGCTCTTCGGGGATGTCCTCAGCGCCGAGGAACATGTACTAGGGTGTATGTGCGACACGTTTAGATCATGAGCTAGGGCTGGGACACAAAAAAAAGACAAACTGTATGTTTCCAGTATCAATGATCAATCAATACCAGTGAATAGGATAGAAATAGAATATGAGTAGGATAGGATACAATGGAAGAATTCCACTCACTATCTACAAATCAAAAAGATCCATTATCTCCCTGTGTATTCCATTTATGGTTTCCATTGGTGCAAATCCAATCACCTGAATTTAAGATGAGAAGCAATTCCCCTTTGGTAAGAAATGGTTATCCATTAAGCGGGGGAAATATATAAGCAGAAAAATTATGTTCCCACTCTTGCAAAAACGGACTAACAGGGTCAGCTACCTAGCTAACTTTCATAATTAAATACCGTTACTGTATGGGTTAGATCTCATTGTGAAAGACCTATTACTAAATAATATAATTCATGGGTAGAGCCAAAGGATGTGAACTGTACAAGTTACCAACAATATTGATTAAATGAAGGAAGGGGTTCCGGTGTATAGAAAGGACCTCACCGTTTAAGAAGTAACCATAGAAACGATGGAACCACTATTTCTTTATCCATTTAAATTTTAGTTTTATATTTACTATGTTTTTGTGCGGTGAAATGAAAAAAAAATATATATAGTGGTCGGGGAGGTTATAGTAGCCAAAGCCATTGGAATTTTTATTTTATACATTGGAAGAATCTGTTTTGTTATTAATCGACCAGTAAAGAGGAAAATAATAACTAAAAGAACGGAAATCAATTAGTTATTCATCAAAGTTTCATTTATTCAATGACCAGAATTAGACGAGGATATGTAGCTCGTAAACGTCGAACAAAAATCCGTTTATTTGCATCAAGCTTTGGGGGGGCTCATTCAAGACTTACTCGAACTATTACTCAACAGAAAATAAGAGCTTTGGTTTCTGCTCATCGGGATAGAGATAGGCAAAAGAGGGATTTTCGTCGTTTGTGGATCACTCGGATAAATGCAGTAATTCGCGAAAATAAAGTATCCTATAGTTATAGTAAATTTATAAATGATCTGTACAAGAGTAAATTGCTTCTTAATCGTAAAATACTTGCACAAATAGCTATATTAAATAGGAATTGTCTTTATATGATTTCTAATGAGATCATAGAGGAAAAGGATTGTAAGGAATTTACCGAAAAACTTAAATGACATTCCCCGGAGAATGAACTCCGGGAAGATATAGTCTAAATTAGTATAAGAAAAAATTGATAAGATGATAAAGTCGTCAAAATGAGTTAACGCGCTCAAACAAAAAAACTTTTATTCTTCCCCGATTCTTTGATTCTTTTTTTTTTTTTTTTTTATTACAACACGAAAATTAAATTTCGATTTTATTATTTTTCGAACAAAATATCCATCTGGGTTTGAGTTCATAGCATATTGGAATTTTGATTTGATTGAAGAGTAAGCCTATTTATTTCTGGTTCTAAAACCAGTAGTTCTAGCGGTCGACTCGGTTCTTTCAAACTGTTTCTCGTTATTAAGAAAAGGTAACAAAGATAAAATGCGCGCTTGTTTTATAGCAATAGTAATTAATCGTTGTTGTTTCAAGGTCAATCTATTCACGCGTCTAGATAAAATTTTTCCTTGTTCACTAATAAACCGACTAATTAAACTCATATTTCTATAATCAATTCGATCCCCCGATTGGATCGGGGGCAAACGCCTACGAGAAGATCGTTTGGATTTAAGAAAGGGTCGCTTGGATTTATCCATGGTTTGTTTGTTCCTTATCCCTGAAAATCCTATTTCTGAGTTCTAATTCTTTTTTTTTTAGATCCAACTGAAATAGAAGAAATAGAAATTAGGATTTACTTTAGTTATATTAAAATATATATTATATATATAATATGTCATTTTTAATGTTCCTTGGAAGAGTGACAAACAGACCTGCATTCGATCTATTTCTTTATCTCCCCATGAACCGTATGTTTGTAACAATAGGGACAGAATTTTTTCAATTCCAATCGACTCGGCGTATTGTGTCGATTCTTTTGGGAAATATATCTGGAAATGCCCCTTGATTCTTTATTAACCCCGTTTCGGACACAACTGGTACATTCCAAAATAACCGTTACTCGGACATCTTTACTCTTGGCCATGAACCCCCTTTGGTTTTTGATTCGCTCAACTCTTCCATTTTTTCAATCTGAAGCGAATAAGAAAGGAACAAAGAAAAAATAGAAGTTGCTAACTCTAAATCTAATTACGAAAGATTTCGTTACAATCACTAGAGTAATAGTCAAAAAATAGTAAATAATAAGGAATACAATTATTTCAAACTATATTTCTAATTGCAGTACAGTATCTTATTTAACTCTTTTTTATGATACTGTTGCCCTAGGAGCACATTTCCATCCCCGTTGTCACTCTATTAAAATATAAATTTAAGCCGGGATTTTAGCTGAGATTGAATAGACTTTAGTCTTTTTCAAAAAAAAAATAGCAATTAATTAGTTACAGCTATTTGATTTGATTGTATCTCTAATCCCCTTCCCGTATCAATAACTAAAAAGAAAAAAAGGGGAATGTCAACGCATCGGGGAATAAACGATTGATCTCTATTAATAAACCTGCTAAAGATCCGAACCATAGAGTACTTAGTACTGGTGCCACGGAAAGATATGTTTTTAGATCTCGCATTGAAAATCCTCCTTCTTTTTGTTTTTAACGTCTCATATGGGTATAGATAAGTCTTTTATTATTTTATTATATGTTATACAATATGTTATATGACA